CCGATATATAAAATATAAATTCCAATGGCTTTTGCTACTATAACCTTCCCAACCACGATTTTTTTATTCTTTCCGGGTATTTTACCCGGAAAGAATAAATTCTAGCGATAAAAAAAAAAAATAGTGGGTTCCATCGTTTCTATGGTTACTTCGTAAACGGTGAGGTCCTCTCTATACACCGGAGCCTTTTCTTTCATTTAACCAAATGTTATTGTGACCTTGTATAGTTCACACTCCTTAGTTTAGCTCTACCAATCAGTAATAGTTCTTTTCACAAAAGGGTTATCCATACAGTGACGGCATTTAATTATGAAAGTTGGCTAGGTAGCTGACCTTGTTAGTCCGCTCTTTCAAGACTAGGAACATAACCTTTTTGCTTATTTATAGTACTCTTTCCTCCGCTTAATAGATAACTATTTGCTACCAATGGGGAATTACTTCTCATCTCAAACTGAGGTGATTGGATTTGCACCAATGGAAACCATAAATTTAATACACAAAAATATAGGTAGATGATGAATCTTTAGCTTTATAGATAATAAATAACGTTTTTCGATCCTATCTATCTTTATTCCTTGGTACTGGTGATTGGTACTTGAAAAATTGCTGTATTTATTTTGTTTGAACTCATGATCTAAACGAGTCGCACATACACCCGAGTACATGTTCCCCGTCGTTGAGGGCACCCCCTAAGTGCGGGGGATTTCGTAATATTTCGTATTGGCTGTCTTGTGTTTCTAATAAGTTGTTTAATTGTCGGCATATCATACATATATATAATAAAATAGGTTGGTTTAGATCGATCTTAACCTGATTTATTGATGATTATGAATTATTTACATTCAATATCAAATCACGGAAAAATGGAATTATGGAGGGAATCATATATTTAGGCGAAATCCCCAATAGTTTCATTTTCGACCGCTACAAGATCAACAATGCCATGAGCTTGGGCTTCTGTTGCTGACATAAAAACATCTCTCTCCATGTCTTCGGATATAACCCATAAAGGGTTACCTGTTCTTTGTACATAAACCTTTGTGAGGGTTTCGCGAAGTCTGAGTAGTTCTTCCGCTTCCAAGATAAATTCCCCTGCTTGTGCCTCATAAAAAGAACTAGCAGGTTGGTGAATCATAACCCTGATAATATTGATCTAACATCATGCATGAACGGTTCTTCTATCTTGAAGAATTGGATTAAAGTAAGGACTAAAAAAAAAACAAGAAAAAAAATAGAATTGAACGACGGACCGTACAGGCACCTTTTGTGCATTGCATACGGCTCTGCAATGGAATTTCCTTTTCCCCCCTCTATTTTATCGAAGAAAAAAAAAAGGAATCCATCCGATCTAGATTGTTGAATGATCCATTTACCACCCTTCCTTTCATTCATATTGTAATGTAAAAAAAAAATACTATGATGGTTCTGTTGCTTTCTATATTTATCTCGTCTGTGATTTAGCAATCCCAAAGTTTCTTTTTTTTTTTCGTACTCTTTTCTTCGTAAGAGAAATATAAGAAAAAGGCTTCTGGTGTGGAAGAAAACGGTTTGTGACGCTGAAATGCACTCCCGACATAGAAGATCAAGTCGGAAATAACCTTTTTTCATACTACTATCTCGATAGAAAATATCGTGTTAGAAAAAACAATAATAGTTTGTTCATATCGAACTCGAAGTGCCATGCTATTATTACCTATTATTCATATTCAATATGGCGAAGGCATAGTCTTCTTCTTCTTTTTTTTTAATAAAAACTCATTGGCGCCAAGCATGAGGGAATGCTAGACGTTTGGTAATTTCCCCTCCGACCAGAATGAAGGATCCCATTGAAGCGGCTAATCCCATGCATATTGTATGTACATCGGGCGAAACAAATTGCATAGTATCATAAATAGCGATTCCTGGTATTACCCATCCACCAGGGGAATTTATAAACAAATAAAGATCCTTAGTCTCATCTTCTATACTGAGATATACCATGAGACCAACAAGTTGATTTGAGATCTCGCTATCAACTTCTTGTCCTAAAAAAAGTAATCTTTCTCGATAAAGTCGGTTGATTAGGACAAAATTATATCCCTTTTGAACCGTACGTGCATCTTTGGATGCATACGGTTCAAAAAAATTGCTAAAATAAAGAATCAATGTGTCGATTCCAATCCTATCTCTCTTTTTTTTAAGAGATTCCTGCTTTTCTAATGAAGGGGTTTTTTCTTCCATTAAAAAAGAATTTTTACCCCTTCCTAAAAAAAAAAAAAAAAGAATTTACTGAACTTATTTAATTAACCTCTCATTGATGTATTGTTTCGTCGAGATTTAAATCACGATGTCATTTTCTTGTTCCTGAATGGGCCCTTTGAATTCTTTTAGGTTCATGTTCTACTCCGGGGAAAGATCTATCCGAATTATAGTTGTACATATAGGACAAATGATCTCAGTACCACTTCTTTTTGCTACGAGTTTCTTTTTTTCAATTCGTTTCATGTCTCCAAAAAACTATTCAATGTATTTATTATAATGGTTGACATGGCAGTTTAAGAGTGCTTCTCTAATTAAATAAAAAAAATAGAAGAATCCTCTATGCATAGCTACAAGCGGTAATTCTACATATATTACTATTACCCATTTGGTATTTTATGAGCAGAGCCTGGATACTCCATTTTTTTAGTCCAAGTTAACCATAAATTCTTCTAATTAAGAATATTTCTCCTCAATCTAAATTAATCTAATTTAACTTCACGCTACGCATGATTGATTCTTCAATCAATACAATATTTCTTGGGCGAAACAGAGGATATCTCGATCGGGGGAGAAAATGGGGAAATTCCATATGACCCAATATGTCTGACAAGTCGCACTATACGTCAACCCAAACTGCATCTTCCTCTCCAGGACTCCGAAAAGGTACTTTTGGAACACCAATGGGCATTAAATTAAAGAAAGAATTTAAGTACTATACTTCACTTTAATATGGAAACGTAAGAATGAGTTTATTGTCTTCTTCGAAGGTTTTTAGAGAAAGATAGAATTAAGAAATAAAAATCTTAATGAAGAGATAGATCCTTCGAATAATAAAAAGGATCTATACATTCATTCCCCAAAAATAGGACTAATGCTCCCATTGCGTATTGGTACTTATCGGGTATAGAATAGATCTGCTTCTCTTTGTTCTTACGAACAGAATTCAGCCGTTATTTTCAACGGAATACAATAAAAAGTAACCTTTTCTCATACAGAATTCGCTGAAAAGATTAGGTAAATAGTATAAGTCTATTGCAATGCGATAAAGTTACATAGTGTCTATTTTTCTTTGAGAAAGGGGTATTTCCATGGGTTTGCCTTGGTATCGTGTTCATACTGTCGTATTGAATGATCCCGGCCGATTGCTTTCTGTCCATATAATGCATACGGCTCTAGTTTCCGGTTGGGCCGGTTCGATGGCTCTATATGAATTGGCGGTTTTTGATCCCTCTGACCCTGTTCTTGATCCAATGTGGAGACAAGGTATGTTCGTTATACCCTTCATGACTCGTTTAGGAATAACCAATTCATGGGGTGGTTGGAGTATTTCAGGAGGAACTGTAACGAATTCGGGTATTTGGAGCTATGAAGGTGTGGCCGGAGCACATATTGTGTTTTCTGGCTTGTGTTTTTTAGCGGCCATCTGGCATTGGGTGTATTGGGACTTAGAAATATTCTGTGATGAACGTACAGGAAAACCTTCTTTGGATTTGCCCAAAATCTTTGGAATTCATTTATTTCTCTCAGGAGTGGCTTGCTTTGGCTTTGGCGCATTTCATGTAACAGGCTTATATGGTCCTGGAATATGGGTGTCTGATCCTTATGGACTAACTGGAAAAGTACAATCTGTAAGTCCAGCGTGGGGCGCGGAAGGTTTTGATCCTTTTGTTCCCGGCGGAATCGCCTCTCATCATATTGCAGCAGGTACACTGGGCATATTGGCAGGCCTATTCCATCTTAGTGTCCGTCCGCCTCAACGTCTCTACAAAGGATTACGTATGGGCAATATTGAAACTGTACTTTCTAGTAGTATCGCTGCTGTTTTTTTTGCAGCTTTTGTTGTTGCTGGAACTATGTGGTATGGTTCAGCAACAACCCCAATCGAGTTATTTGGTCCCACTCGTTATCAGTGGGATCAGGGATACTTCCAGCAAGAGATATATCGAAGAGTTGGTGCCGGACTAGCTGAAAATCTAAGTTTATCGGAAGCTTGGTCTAAAATTCCTGAAAAATTAGCTTTTTATGATTACATTGGTAATAATCCGGCAAAAGGGGGATTATTCAGAGCGGGCTCAATGGATAGCGGGGATGGAATAGCTGTTGGATGGTTAGGACATCCCGTCTTTAGAGATAAAGAAGGGAGCGAGCTTTTTGTACGTCGTATGCCTACTTTTTTTGAAACATTCCCGGTAGTTTTAGTAGATGGAGATGGAATTGTTCGGGCAGATGTTCCTTTTCGAAGGGCAGAATCAAAGTATAGTGTCGAACAAGTAGGTGTAACTGTTGAGTTCTATGGTGGCGAACTCAATGGAGTCAATTATAGCGATCCTGCTACTGTGAAAAAATATGCTAGGCGCGCACAATTAGGCGAAATTTTTGAATTAGACCGGGCTACTTTAAAATCTGATGGTGTTTTTCGTAGTAGTCCAAGGGGTTGGTTCACTTTCGGGCATGCTTCGTTTGCTTTGCTTTTCTTTTTTGGACATATTTGGCATGGCGCTAGAACCTTGTTTAGAGATGTTTTTGCTGGTATTGATCCAGATTTGGATGCTCAAGTGGAATTTGGAGCATTCCAAAAACTTGGAGATCCAACTACAAAGAGACAAGTAGTTTGATACAAGACTGCTCTGATATCTTTATCCTCTATCTCTATTTTTTTCTCGGCTACCCGAGAAAAAAATAGAGACTTGAATCAACTTCTTTTCGTTGATTCTTTCCCCTCTTTTTTTATGGTATGGTAAATGATCCCACTCAATCAAACGAATAGATGTGAAAGCTATAATTGTAAACCACGATCGAATCTATGGAAGCATTGGTTTATACATTCCTTTTAGTCTCGACTTTAGGGATAATTTTTTTCGCTATCTTTTTTCGAGAACCACCTAAGGTTCCGACTAAAAAATAATGAAATAATTTTTCATTATAGAAACTGAAGTAATGGGCCCTCATATAAAGAGGCTCATTACTTCAACAAGTCTAGTCTCCGTGTTCCTCGAATGGATCTCTTAGTTGTTGAGAGGGTTGCCCAAAAGCGGTATATAAGGCGTACCCCGTAAAGCTTACAAGTAAACCTGATATGAAGATGGCGACTAAGGTTGCTGTTTCCATTTTTAGAAAATTTCAAGATCACAATGGATCTACGATAAGATCGTTTATTTAGTTACAATTACAACGGAATAGTATACAAAGTCAACCGATCTCAACCAATGATTAAATAGGATTTATGGCTACACAAACCGTTGAGGGTAGTTCTAGATCTAGGCCAAGACAAACTACTGTAGGGAGTTTATTGAAACCATTGAATTCAGAATATGGTAAAGTAGCTCCGGGCTGGGGGACTACACCACTTATGGGAGTTGCAATGGCTCTATTTGCAATATTCCTATCTATTATTTTGGAAATTTATAATTCTTCCGTTTTACTGGATGGAATTTCAATGAGTTAGGTTCATAAGAACTATGAACCTCTAGTTTTTCAATCAAAAAAAATTTTATTTAAAACTTGGATTTATAGACCTTTTTGGTAGTTCGACTGTGATATTTCTTTTTTCGGTATTTCCGGAATATGAGCGTGTGACTTGTTATAATTGATCCTATTGATAATACAGAGAACGGCCCTGTCATCTCTATTAAGATGATTCCACCCCGTCGGATATTTATTCTAATATCTGGAACACGGAATAGTATAGAAAAAAGTAAGAAAAAAAAATATTCTAACTATGATTCATACCTATTATTTAGACCTCGCAACCGGACTAAAAAAAATTTCAGATGGATATTTCCTAAATTAAATAATTTTTCTTTCTTTAGACTTATGAAATTGATTTTATCTGAAGAACAACTTTTTTCTCTAGATTTTGTTGAGTCATTACATCCACTCATTGAAATTGAATAATTGATGATCAAATGGTTTTTACTCAAAGAACCCTTTTATTTAGCTTGGGATTAAATCATCGTGGTTCTTGTATGAATCTGAGGTTTTAATTGATTTATAGGGTCTTAACAAGGGAATTCCTATCAACAGTAAAACAAAAGTCGACCTGCATTACGCACAAAAAACAACAAATTAAATAACAAAAACAAACAAAAATAGGAAAGAGAAGATTCAAGAGGCCTGGAACGATCAATATAAAAAAAAAGAAAGGTGTACGAGCTAACTTGATATTTTTGGCATTAGCATCACAAAGAAGAGATTTCGGATTTTTTTTACTTCCTATCTTTGGCACAAATTGCATTGAGCAGCTAAGAAATTTTGAACTTTCTATTGCATATCCGTCAAAATCGGTATTTGTGTGTTTCTGTTTGAGCCGTACGAGATGAAATTCTCATATACGGTTCTCGGGGGGGGGGTTCCTCTCGGATTCCCTATCTCAATAAAGTATATGATTGGTTCGAGGAACGTCTCGAGATTCAAGCGATTGCAGATGATATAACTAGTAAATATGTTCCTCCTCATGTCAACATATTTTATTGTCTAGGGGGAATCACGCTTACTTGTTTTTTAGTACAAGTAGCTACGGGTTTTGCTATGACTTTTTACTATCGTCCAACTGTTACGGAAGCCTTTTCCTCTGTTCAATACATAATGACTGAAGCTAACTTTGGTTGGTTAATTCGATCAGTTCATCGATGGTCAGCAAGTATGATGGTTCTAATGATGATTCTGCACGTATTTCGTGTGTATCTTACAGGTGGGTTTAAAAAACCCCGCGAATTAACTTGGGTTACAGGTGTGGTTCTGGCTGTATTGACTGCATCTTTTGGCGTAACTGGTTATTCCTTACCTCGGGACCAAATTGGTTATTGGGCAGTAAAAATTGTGACAGGCGTGCCTGACGCTATTCCTATAATAGGATCTCCTTTGGTAGAGTTATTACGTGGAAGTGCTAGTGTGGGTCAATCTACCTTGACTCGTTTTTATAGTTTACACACTTTTGTATTGCCACTTCTTACTGCCGTATTTATGTTAATGCACTTCCCAATGATACGTAAGCAAGGTATTTCCGGTCCTTTATAGTTATAGCTTTATTTTATAGAGAAAACAGATCATAAGAGAAAACAGATCATAGATATTTGTAATTTCTGATATATCCTATCGGGAAGGAACAATAGTATTTCATTGCTACAAATATGTATTATTGAAAAAATAAGACATGTTTTTTGATACTTCTCTTCAACTCCGAAGTAGTTTAGTTCTTATTTGATAAGAATAGTTGAAGTGGATTCTCCGAAGAGAGGATGGATGGATTATGGGAGTGTGTGACTTGAACTATTGATTGGGCCATGCCGATATATTATTTTATCCGCCACGTTGAAATTCACAACCAAACGTGTCTCCGCATCCAACCACCACGTAAATCCCCCTATGTAGCATAGGATAGGCCGGTTCGCTTGAGGAGAATTTTTTCTATGATCATGTCCGAATTATGTCATGCATGAACAGGCTCCGTAAGATCCTGTAGAATAAGTGATGTGGCACGATCCAATGTTTTATCTAGCCCACTTACTTATTTATAGTATGGAAATGCATTCATTTCCTCTGCATCGACCTCGATCTATAATATGATACTATCGGAGTGAAATAAGAGATCTAAGGAAGAACAGAGGCTAGACTTTATTAGTAACAAGTAAAGACTTTGTATGTAAGAAAATCGAGATGTTGTGGGGAAAAAAACGAATAAAATCAAAAAGACATGAGACAGTCCAAAAAGCCCTTGATTATGATCAAATTTTTAAGCCTACTTGGATATTGAGCATTTATCTGTAAGAACTAAATTATTTGCATTGAATATGAATAGGTGCAACTTCAGAAATGGGAGCTAGTAAATCCTTTATCACTTACATAGAATCATTCTATTTTATATGTGCGGATATCTATAAAATATAGATTTTCTATCAATCTATTTCTGTAATTCTTTTGAATCTTGCTCGAGCCGGCTGATGAAAAATTATCATGTCCGGTTCTTTCGGGGGATGGATCCATAAGAATTCACCTATCCCAATAACAAAGAAACCTGACTTGAACGATCCTGTATTAAGAGCTAAATTGGCCAAAGGGATGGGGCATAATTATTATGGAGAACCCGCATGGCCCAATGATCTTTTATATATTTTTCCGGTAGTAATTCTAGGTACTATTGCATGTAATGTCGGCTTAGCAGTCCTAGAACCATCAATGATTGGTGAACCGGCGGATCCATTTGCAACTCCTTTGGAAATATTGCCCGAATGGTACTTTTTTCCTGTATTTCAAATACTCCGCACAGTACCCAATAAATTATTGGGTGTTCTTTTAATGGTTTCAGTACCAACAGGATTATTAACAGTACCCTTTTTGGAGAATGTTAATAAATTCCAAAATCCATTTCGTCGTCCAGTAGCTACAACAGTCTTTTTGATCGGTACCGCAGTAGCTCTTTGGTTAGGTATTGGAGCAACATTACCTATTGATAAATCTCTAACTTTAGGTCTTTTTCAAATTGATTCAACTGTGAAATACCACGATGTAGGTATCTAGGGAATAGTCGCTTCTAAAGTGAATCCTCCCTAGATACATGAATTTTATTATGATCTATTTCGCGAAAATACGAATTGTGTGTCGAAGATAAAAAATGAAGTTTTTTTTTAATAAAAAAAGAATATGAAAAAATTTCTTTAAAATGAAAACTTATTCTTAGGTAAATGGATTGCGAAATGTTTCTGTAGAGTATCCAATATCCGTTTTACATCTTCTGTACGAAAATATTCAATTCTCATAAGATCCTCCTGACTGTTACTCAAAAGGTCCAATAATGTATGTATATTGGACTTTTTGAGACAATTATAGGCCCTAGGAGATAGTTCTAATTGGTCAATAAAAATACATTTCAATGGAATTCCTTTTTTGTTTTTTCTTAGCTTAGTTAATCCATTTTGAAAGGTAAAAGGAGGTAGAGTAAACCTGTTTTTATTTTCCTCGAAATGAATGTTCCTTTCCTCCGCATGCAGAAAAGGAATAAATAAATTAATCAAATTACGAGAAGCTTCATAAAGTGCTTCCTTAGGAGTTAAACTTCCATTCGTCCATATTTCTAGAAAAAGTATTTCTTGTTTTTCATTTCCATTTCTATAAGAATGAATACTATGATTTGCATTTCGAACAGGCATGGATACAGCATCTATAGGATAACTTCCGTTTTGAGAGTTATTTGTGGGGTTCATACGGTATCCGCGATCTCTATTTATTTGTAATCCAATACGCAAATCAATTGGTTCCGTCAGGTTAGCTATATGCTGTGTTGTGTCAACTATTTCCACGGAAGGCGGTGAGATGATATCTTGAGCGGTTACGTATCTAGGACCTCTAACGCAAATGGATGCGTCTCTAACTCCATACAGATTACTTCTCAATACAATTTCTTTCAAATTTATTAAAATTTCATGTACCGATTCCTCAATACCTACTATCGTAGAATATTCATGTGGCACTTTCTCAGATTTAGCACGTGTGATACATGTTCCTTCTATTTCTCCAAGTAAAGCCCTTCGCATGGCAATACCTATTGTATCGGCTTGCCCTTTCATGAGCGGGGACAGAACGAAACGACCATAATAAAGACGCGTACTGTCTACTCTTGATTCAACACATTTCCACTGTAGTGTTCGAGTGGATCCTGCTATTTCCTCTCGAACCATACTAATATTATTATTTGATCAGATCATTGAATCGTTTATTTCTCTTGAAATCTATTTAATTCTTTTTTTTACACACGTCTTTTTTTGGGAGGTCTACATCCATTATGTGGCATAGGTGTTACATCACGTACGAAACTTAATAGTATACCACTTCTACGAATAGCCCGTAATGCTGCGTCTCTTCCGAGACCAGGACCTTTTATCATAACTTCTGCTCGTTGCATACCTTGATCTACTACAGTACGAATAGCATCTAAAGCAGCTGCTTGCGCAGCATAGGGTGTTCCTCTTCTTGTGCCTTTGAATCCAGAAGTACCGGCGGAGGCCCAAGAAACCACTCGACCTCGTACATCTGTAACAGTTACAATGGTATTGTTGAAACTGGCTTGAACATGAATAACTCCTTTTGGTATTCTACGTCCAGTCTTACGTAAATTAATACGCCCATTCCTACGCGAACCAATTCTTTGTATAGGTTTTGCCATATTTTATCATCTCATAAATATAAATCAGAAATATATAAAAAGATATGGAGATATCCATTTTATGTTAAAACAAATCTTTTATTTTTACATAACCACTCTTTGAGAAACTTTAGAAAGATTATCCTTGTCTCTGTTTATGTCTCGGATTGGAACAAATCACTATAATTCGGCCGCGCCTACGGATCAGTCGACATTTTTCACAAATTTTACGAACAGAAGCCCTTATTTTCATATTTCTTACTCCTTACTTTAATTTTTAATCTATTCCTTGGAAGAAAATAAGTCTCTTGTTTTTTTTTTTTNNNGCTTCAAATTGTATCTTTGATGAAAGGGATTTTTTCAAAAAGAATCTATCTAATCGTTCGAATCTTTGTTCCGAAGTCTATAAATTATACGTCCCCTGGTTGAATGAATAATATTGCCTTATTTTTATTCTATCCCCCGGCAGTGTTTGTATCAAACTGCGTCGTATCTTCCCCGAAATATAACCTAGAATTAGATCTTCATTATATAAAATATAAACGGATTCGGAGAGCATACCATTGGGAAATGATTCAGTAATTAAACCTTCATGAATCATTTCATTCCAGGAAACCTTTTTGAAGTATCAACTAATGGAGGAAGAGTTATATAACTCACCTTTCCTCTTTATTTCAATTTCACAAATAGGAAGTTAGAGATAAAATTAGGATATCAGAGGAGGATCACCATATATAACACAAAATTTCTCCTCCAATTTTTTCTAGTCTAGCTTCTCGATCTGTCATTATGCCTTGAGAAGTGGAAAGAATTACAATTCCCATTCCACCTAAAATCTTAGGAATTTTTTTATAGTTGGAATAAATTCGTAGACCGGGTCGACTGATACGTTTTAAAATCGTTTTATATATTCCTTTCCTAGTTCTTTTATGGCGCAAGGTTGAAACCAAGAAATTTTTATTACTTTCCTGATGTTTCCGAACATTTTCAATAAAACCCTCTCGTAGGAGTATTTTAACAATGTTTTCGGTGATATTTGTGGATACTATGCGAACCGTTCCATTTTTACTCATGTTAGCATTTCTTATAGAAGTTATTATATCAGCAATAGCGTCTCTGCCCATGACGAATTATAATTATTGGTGCTTCCTAATTTTGATATAATCAACATGTTTTTTTATTTGAATACTTCAAAGTATTCATTATTTAATTAAATTAGAAATTTTTTATTAAATTAATTATTAAATTTAGTAAAAGTATATGCGTGAGACACAATCTATTAATTGGGTTTATTTCAGATATCCTACTAGAACAATATCCTAATTTGATCTATGACTATGAGTCTTTATAATACCTCGGGAGCTAATGAAACTATTTTAGTAAAATTCAACTGTCTCAATTCCCGAGCAACCGCGCCAAAAACTCGAGTTCCTTTTGGATTTCCTTCTTGATCAATGACAACCGCCGCATTGTCATCATATCGTATTATCATACCGTTGTCACGTTTGAGTTCTTTACATGTACGTACAATTACAGCTCTTATTACTTCTGATCTTTCTAGAGGCATATTGGGCACTGCTTCTTTAATTACAGCAACAATAACGTCACCAATATGAGCATATCTATGATTACCAGCTCCTATGATTCGAATACACATTAATTCTCGAGCTCCACTGTTATCTGCTACATTCAAAAGGGTCTGAGGTTGAATCATATCATTTTTATTTGAATTTTTTATTTCAATGCAAAGAATGAGGAAAAAGAAGAAATAGTATTTGTCTAGAAATAAAGAAACTCGTGGTTGTTTTTTCATCCCTTTTTTATATTTAGTTCTACATCCCTATCCTGAAATAACAAATTGAGTTTTTATAGGCATTTTGCACGCAGCTATTGAAATTGCTGCTCTGGCTACAGTTTCTGAGACTCCCCCCATTTCGTAAAGTATTCGACCGGGTTTAACAACAGATACCCAATATTCGGGAGATCCCTTTCCCGATCCCATACGTGTTTCTGCGGGTCTTACTGTAATAGGTTTATCGGGAAAAACACGTACCCATATTTTTCCACCACGACGTGCATATCGTGTCATTGCTCTTCGTCCTGCTTCTATTTGTCTAGCGGTAATCCAAGCGGGTTCAAGTGCCTGAAGAGCATATCTGCCGAAGCAAATATGATTACCCCGGCAAGATATTCCTTTCATTCTTCCTCTATGTTGCTTACGAAATCTGGTTCTTTTGGGGTTATAGTTGATGGTTTTTTCCCACCTCTACTACAGAACCGGACATGAGAGTTTCTTCTCATCCAGCTCCTCACGAATGAAAGGATTCGATAATATTACAGATGCACATGTATTTACTAACTAATACATTAAACTAAGTAATGGGATTTATTGATATTATATTTCATTTATTAGATAAGAAGCTGTATATACGGTTAGATTTGTCTATTTCTAGATATCGATAATGTTTCTTTTTTATACCGGATCCTTATTTTTTTTTTTTTTTACTTTTCTTTTAATAAATTATTGAATTAAGACAATCCAATAAATAAGAAAAGAAATAAGGGTTTCGCGGGCGAATATTGACTCTTTCCTTTTCCTGCTTTATTCGTAGGATCAATCCACAACCTCTCCGAGTAAAAAAAAATTGTTCTTGGTTCATTCCGCCATCCCGCCTGCTCAATCATTTGGATTCTTTTAAATAGAATCCTATATAGTCACAGGTTTCGTCGTTCCTATAGCTTCTCCATTAATGATTAGACCTGAACTCTGCAATGGAGCTCTCAACAAAATCTGTTTCCGAGTCAATCTCCTCAGTTTCTATTAACCGGAAGCTCTTTATTACTTATATATCATTTATTATTTATATATCAATCGATACAATATTAAACAATATAAAACAATATGAAATTAATGCTTTATTACACTGCCTTTTATTTATATGAGGTAATTCATAGACCATACATATTGGAATTATATATCATTGATATTTTTATTCTCTCTTTCTATCATCTTTCCATTTATCCGCATCCCTTTATTTTTTTTTTATTTCAAATCCACAATCATATTTTTTTGTTATGGAACAATTCCAGTTGTTACAACTATATGATTGATCCAGTCATATAGTGACTGTTTTGGGGATCTCGACAATATGAAGCAATAAGTTAGTTATTAGTTTTTAATTTTTTATATAGTAGTTGTAGTTATTGAATTAAATTAATATTAGGGATCAGTCTTTTTTTGATCCTACTAAAAACTCTAAAGAAAAAACTAACGAGTCACACACTAAGCATAGCAATTATAAAAAAAGGTTAATTTCTTTTTTATTCAACCTTATAGAATTCGAATTATTTTTTTGATTTAACAGAAAAACAAAAAAAGTTTCTAGTTTTTTATTCTATATATCACTATATTACTGGATAGAATGACAAGATAAATAAAGGTCTATTATTCTTCATCCACAAATATCCAAATTTTGAGGCCTAGTACTCCATGGATAGTTCGAATTGTATAGGAACAATGATCAATTTTAGCGCGAATTGTTTGTAGAGGAACCCTACCTTCTCTGATCCATTCGACACGTGCAATTTCTTTTCCGTCAATACGTCCTGCAATTTGTATTTGAATTCCTTTTGTATCTGTTTGTTCAGTTAATTCAATAGCTCTTTTCATTGCCTTTCGAAATGAAACTCTATTTTTTAATTGAGAAGCCATATATTCTGCAAGAATATTGGGGTCTCCATAAGGTTTTTCTATTCGTGTGATAGCAATGTTGATTCTTCGGTTCACAGAACGAAATTCTTTTTGTACATTCATCTGTAATTCTTCGATTCCTCGTGTTCGGCCCTCTATTAATAAATTTGGGAATCCAATATGGATTATAACCTGGATTAAATCAATTCTTTTTTGAATTTCTATACGCGCAATTCCAATTCCTTCGAAACCTGAGGATATTTTTTTATTTTTTTGTACATAGTTCTTTATACAATTCCGTATTTTCTCATCTTCTTGTAGACCTACAGAAAAATTTTTTGGTTGTGCGAACCAAAAGGAATGATGATTTTGGGTTGTACCAAGTCTGAAACCAAGCGGATTTATTTTTTGTCCCATATTTTTTATTATATTTTTTTTCCATCTATTTTTTTCTAAATATGAATCTAAATCTTAAATTCATCGAAAGATAATTTTGATTTATCTTTTAATACAATTGTTATATGACAAGTTGGCCTTTTTATCGGATAACTACGTCCTCGAGCTCTAGGTCTTAATTTTTTTACAAAAGAACCTCCATTGACTTCGGCTTTACTAATGAATAAATCGGTTTCGTTCAAACCCATATTATGACTAGCGTTTGCTGCTGCGGAATAAACCAATTTTAAAATGGGATAAGATGCTCGATAAGGCAAAAGCTCCAATATCATAAGCGTTTCCTCATAAGAACGTCCGCGAATCTGATCAATTACTCTTTGCGCTTTGAAAACAGACATACATATATGTTGAGCTAAAACTTTTACTTCTCCACTCGAATTTGAGTTCTTTATCATAAGGTTATCTCCCGCCAATGAATGATAAGTATCTATTTTTTTTCCAAATTAACGACGAGATTTATTATCGTTTCTCGCATGTCTCGCGAAAGTCAGAGTCGGTGCGAATTCTCCCAATTTGTGACCTACCATACGATCTGTTATATAAATAGGTAAATGTTCCTTTCCATTATGAATAGCGATTGTATGGCCAATCATTTTGGGTATAATGGTAGATGCCCGAGACCAAGTTACTATTATTTCTTTCTCCTCCCTCATGTTGAGTTTTTCAATTTTTCTTGATAAATGATTAGCTACAAAAGGGTTTTTTTTTAGTGAACGTGCCACAGCTGATTACTCCTTTTTTTACATTTTAAAGATTGGCATTCTATGTCCAATATAATATCTCGATCTAAGTATGAAGGTAAGAATAAATACAATAATGATGAATGGAAAAAAGAGAAAATCCTTTAGCTAGATAAGGGGCGGATGTAGCCAAGTGGATCAAGGCAGTGGATTGTGAATCCACCACGCGCGGGTTCAATTCCCGTCGTTCGCCCATCACATTATTTCAAATTAAAAAAATTCTATTTTCAATATTCCTATTTACGGCGACGAAGAATAAAACTATCACTATATTTTTTCCTTTTCCGACTTCTTCTTCCAAGCGCAGGATAACCCCAAGGAGTTGTGGGTTTTTTTCTACCAATTGGGGCTTTCCCTTCCCCACCTCCATGGGGATGGTCTACAGGGTTCATAACTACTCCTCTTACTACAGGACGCTTACCTATCCAACACTTCGATCCGGCTCTACCCAAACTTTGTTGATTCACCCCAACATTACCCACTTGTCCGACTGTTGCTAAGCAGTTTTTGGATATCAAACGGACCTCCCCGGATGGTAATCTTAATGTGGCTGATTTACCCTCTTTTGCGATCAGTTTCGCTACAGCGCCCGCCGCTCTAGCTAATTGTCCACCCTTTCCAAGCGTGATTTCTATGTTATGTATGGCCGTGCCTAAGGGCATATCGGTTGAAGTAGATTCTTCTTTTAAAAACCCCTTCCCAAACTGTACAAGCTTCTTCCAAAGCATACGGCTTTCTAGATGTATATGATGATATCTAGACAGATGGATCTTTATCTTATATGAATCGTATGATGAAGTACCACATGAGTGGATATATAGGAATCCAAATCTGCCGAATCACTCATGTATGATCTTCTACATCCTAGGTCTCCCCGTTCCATCATCTGGCTTATGTTCTTCATGTAGCATTCAGACCGAATGACTCTATGAAATTACGTCGATACTTCCACATATTACGGGTAACGTAGGAGACATCTCTATTTTTCCCCGGGGGGATCTTTATAATTACCACTGCTTAGCTTTCAATTCGCCTCTGACCATCAAATTAAATGTGAATAACCCGTCCTCCTCTCTTTGAAACAAGGGGCGCTTCCGGTTCTGTGCGTGCTTCAAACAATTTTGTCTTCTCCATATTACCATATCTCTAGAGTCAATAATTTTCTATGAGGAACTACTGAACTCAATCACTTGCTGCCGTTACTCAACAGTTTTCTGTTGAGGTCTATCCCATAGAGGTACTCAAATTGGATCAGTGATTGATTTCTAGGTTTCATCGTAAACCTAATTGGTTACTTCCAATTACGTAAATCAATAGTTCAAACCGCACTCAAAGGTAGGGCATTTCCCATTGATATAGGGACTTCTGTACCAGAAATAATGGTATCTCCAATTATAGCCCCTCTGGGGTGTAAAATATATCTTTTCTCGCCATCCCCATAATGTATGAGACAAATGTATGCATTTCGATTAGGGTCATATTCTATGGTTACGATTCTACCAGATATGTCTTTTTCATTCCGTCGAAAATCGATTTTACGGTATAGACGCTTATGACCTCCCCCTCTATGTCTTGCGGTAATGATTCCTCTGGCATTACGACCTTTACCACAATGATGCTGTCCACAGATCAAATTATTTCGTGGATTGGATTTCATTTGACTGTCTATGGCTCTATTACGTGTGCTCGGGGTAGAAGTTTTGTATAAATGTATCGCCGTGTTATTAAGTATTTTGCTTTAAGTTCTTTTCTCTATAAGAGGTGGAATAGAATAACCCGGTTGAAGCGTAATGATCATACGTCTGTAATGCATTGTATGTCCCATAATAGGTCCTATTCTTCTACCCTTTCCTGGGAGTCGATGACTATTCATAGCTATTACCTTGACACCAAAGAAGAGTTCGACCCAATGCTTTATTTCTGTCCTAGTTGATCCTGATTCGACATTAGAAGTATATTGATTGTTCCCCAATAACCGAATACTTTTTTCTGTAAATACTGCATATTTGATTCCATCCATAACTCCATTTTCTTCCCTATGAGTTCCAGTATCGATAAGAATTCTAGTTCTTACTGTTCATATGTTATGGTATGAATATACCATACCAATTCGTTATGTATGGATGATGAGATTCCATTGATACAGAGCCAATTCCAATAGACTTATTGAACGTTCCCATTGGCGTGCATCCAGCAGGAATTGAACCTACGAATTTGCCAATTATGAGTTGGGCGCTTTAACCATTCAGCCATGGATGCTTAACAGGGCTCATTGTACATCGTGAATAACCAAATTCCAATTGAAATGAAATCTTTAGGAGGAATCAATGAAAATCTTTAGGAGGAATCAATGAAACGATATCAATTCAAATCCTGGATCTTCGAATTGAGAGAGATATTGAGTGAGATCAAGAATTCTCACTATTTCTTAGATTCATGGATCAAATTCGATTCAGTGGGATCTTTCACTCACATTTTTTTCCACCAAGAACGTTTTATGAAACTCTCTGACCCCCGAATTTGGAGTATCCTACTTTCACGTGATTCACAGGGTTCAACAAGCAATCGATATTTCACGATCAAAGGTGTAGTACTGCTTGTAGTAGTGGTCCTTATATCTCGTATTACCAATCGAAAGATGGTCGAAAGAAAAAATCTCTATTTGATGGAGCTTCTTCCTATACCTATGAATTCCATTGGACCCAGAAATGAGACATTGGAAGAATCTTTTTGGTCTTCCAATATCAATAGATTGATTGTTTCGCTCCTGTATCTTCCAAAAGAGAAAAAGATTTCTGAGAGTTGTTTCATGGATCCGCAAGAGAGTACTTGGGTTCTCCCAAAAAATAAAAAGTGTATCATGCCTGAATCGAACCGGGGTTCGCAGTGGTGGAGGAACCGGATCGGAAAAAAGAGGGATTCTAGTTGTAAGATAGCTAATGAAACCGTAGCTGGAATTGAGATCTCATTCAAAGAGAAAGATAGCAAATATCTGGAGTTTCTTTTTTTATCCTATACGGATGATCCGATCCGCAAGGACCATGATTGGGAATTGTTTGATCGTCTTTCTCCGAGGAAGAAGCGAAACATAATCAACTTGAATTCGGGACAGCTATTCGAAATCTTAGGGAAAGACTTGATTTGTTATCTCATGTCTGCTTTTCGTGAAAAAAGACCAATTGAAGGGGAGGGTTTCTTCAAACAACAAGGAGCTGAGGCAACTATTCAATCAAATGATATTGAGCACGTTTCCCATCTCTTCTCGAGAAACAAGTGGGGTATTTCTTTGCAAAATTGTGCTCAATTTCATATGTGGCAATTCCGCCAAGATCTCTTCGTTAGTTGGGGGAAGAATCAGCACGAATCGGATTTTTTGAGGAACGTATCGAGAGAGAATTGGATTTGGTTAGACAATGTGTGGTTGGTAAACAAGGATTGGTTTTTTAGCAGGGTACGGAATGTATTGTCAAATATTCAATATGATTCCACAAGATCTATTTTCGTTCAAGTAACGGATTCTAGCCAATCGAAAGGATCCTCTGATCAATCCAGAGATCATTTCGATTCCATTAGAAATGAGGATTCAGAATATCACACATTGATCGATCAAACAGAGATTCAGCAACTAAAAGAAAGATCGATTCTTTTGGATCGTTCCTTTCTTCAAACGGAACGAACAGAGATAGAATCAGATCGATTCCCGAAATGCCTTTTTGGATCTTCCTCAATGTCCCGGCTATTCACGAAACGTGAGAAGCAGATGAATAATCATCTGCTTCCGAAAGAAATCGAAGAATTTCTTGGGAATCCTACAAGATCAATTCGTTCTTTTTTCTCTGACAGATGGTCAGAACTTCATCTGGGTTCGAATCCTACTGAGAGGTCCACTAGAGATCAGAAATTTTTGAAGAAAAAACAAGATGTTTCTTTTGTCCCTTCCAGGCGATCGGAAAATAAAGAAATGGTTGATATATTCAAGATAATTACGTATTTACAAAATACCGTCTCAATTCATCCTATTTCATCAGATCCGGGATGTGATATGGTTCCGAAGGATGAACCAGATATGGACAGTTCCAATAAGATTTCATTCTTGAAAAAAAATCCATTTTTGGATTTATTTCATCTATTCCATAACCGGAACAAAGGGGGATACACGTTACACCACGATTTTGAATCAGAAGAGAGATTTCAAGAAATGGCAGATCTATTCACTCTATCAATAACCGAGCCGGATCTGGTGTATCATAGGGGATTTGCCTTTTCTATTGATTCCTACGGGTTGGATCAAAAAAAATTCTTGAATGAGGTATTCAACTCCAGAGATGAATCGAAAAAGAAATCTTTATTGGTTCTACCTCCTCTTTTTTATGAGGAGAATGAATCTTTTTATCGAAGGATCAGAAAAAAATTGGTCCGGATCCACTGCGGGAATGATTTGGAAGATCCAAAACTAAAAACAGCGGTATTTGCTAGCAACAACATCATGGAGGCAGTCAATCAATATAGATTGATCCGAAATCTGATTCAAATCCAATATAGCATCTATGGGTACATAAGAAATGTATCGAATCGATTCTTTTTAATGAATAGATCCAATCGCAACTTCGAATATGGAATTCAAAGGGATCAAATAGGAAATGATACTCTGAATCATATAACTATAATGAAATATACGATCAACCAACATTTATTGAATTTGAAAGAGACTCAGAAGAAATGGTTTGATCCTCTT